GATTCGAACTGGGGATAAAGGATTTGCAGTCCCCCGCCTTACCACTTGGCCATGTCGCCAAATTCCATTCAAAATGCATAAATAAATTCTAAATTCTATTTATATATTCTTATACATTCTATTTCTAGAATTTTATTTATTAGTATTCTCTTTCTATTCTTCTCCTCGTTTTGTTTTGATTTGAATTTTTTACTTTCTTAATTTTGTATCTCCATTTTTATTACCTTAATGGATTAATGGATGCAAAATCCAATTGATTTACGACTAATCATTATCAATTACATTAGCAATTATGATTATAATAAAATATATGTGTATATGTAAACCCCAGAACAGTATAAACTCCAGAACAGAGATTTTTATAAGTGGATACCGAGCCCCGGTCTATTTCTTATGCACATATCCTATCCCTATATAGGATCATAGTGCTTTAATATTTCATTGAATATAAGATAGACATTATGATAGAGTGTGATCTAACCCATGTTGCACCAAGTTCAATTATGATAAAAGATGTGATATATGGATAGCTATATTAGCATTTACTTACTAAAGATTACTCCTATGACCAAAAAAAGATTTGCGAATTCCTTTTTGAACATTCAATTGCGTGTGCTAAAAAAAGAGAAACTCTATGCTGTTTTATTCTGTTTTTATCTTATTCATAGAGAACAGATTCAATCCTGAATTCATTTATTTTTTATTTTTTTGTACCCTGATCGTAATATCATAATAAAAGAATTAGGTAGAAATTGGATCAATTTTGATATCCGATAAAAGACTCCATCAGCCTAAGTGACAGAATTTTTACCAGGAATGCTTTATCAATTTCCATTTCTTTCTATTTGTATCTGGCTCAAGCTCAAATTCAAACTTGCATCAAAAATGCCCTCCATTTCTCTGTCTTGCTTCTGTTCATACGATGGAGTTGACTAAAATTTTATGTGATTCAGTAAACAAAATATCCATTCCATCATTGCTAGATCAATCAGTAGGGTTCGATGAATAGTGAGCCAAGCCAATAATGGGATTTTTTCAATAAAGGGGAAACTTCATATTAAGATGCTCCAGAATGGAAATGAAGGAATGCCCACAATACCTGGATTTAGTCAGATACAATTTGAGGGATTTTGTAGGTTCATTAATCAGGGCTTGACGGAAGAATTTCATAAGTTTCAAAAAATTGAAGATAGGGATCAAGAAATTGAATTTCAATTATTTGTGGAAACATATAAATTGGTAGAGCCCTTGATAAAAGAAAGAGATGCTGTGTATGAATCACTCACATATTCTTCTGAATTATATGTACCCGCGGTCTTAATTTGGAAAACCGGTAGAAATATGCAAGAACAAACCGTTTTTATTGGAAACATTCCTATAATGAATTCTTTTGGAACTTTTATAGTAAATGGAATATACCGAATTGTGATCAACCAAATATTGCAAAGTCCCGGTATTTACTACCGTTCAGAATTGGAACATAACGGAATTTCTGTCTATACCAGTACTATAATATCGGATTGGGGGGGAAGGTCGGAATTAGAAATTGATAGAAAAGCAAGGATATGGGCCCGTGTAAGTAGAAAACAAAAGATATCTATTCTAGTTCTATCATCAGCTATGGGTTCGAATATAAGAGAAATTCTAGATAATGTTTGTTACCCTGAAATTTTCTTGTCTTTCCCGAATGATAAAGAGAAAAAAAGGATTGGGTCAAAAGAAAATGCTATTTTGGAGTTTTACCAACAATTTGCCTGTGTAGGGGGGGATCCGGTATTTTCTGAGTCCTTATGCAAGGACTTACAAAAGAAATTTTTTCAACAAAGATGTGAATTAGGAAAGATTGGTCGACGAAATATGAACCGGAGACTGAATCTTGATATACCCCAAAATAATACATTTTTGTTACCACGAGATCTATTGGCTGCTGTGGATCATTTGATTGGAATGAAATTGGGAATGGGTACACTTGACGATATGAATCACTTGAAAAATAAGCGTATTCGTTCTGTAGCAGATCTATTACAAGATCAATTCGGATTGGCTCTTGTTCGTTTAGAAAATACGGTTCGAGGAACTATATGTGGAGCAATCAGGCATAAATTGAGACCGACTCCTCAAAATTTGATAACTTCAACTTCATTAACAACTACTTATGAATCTTTTTTTGGTCTACACCCTTTATCTCAAGTTTTGGATCAAACTAATCCATTGACACAAATTGTTCATGGGCGAAAATGGAGTTATTTGGGTCCTGGAGGATTGACGGGGCGAACTGCTAGTTTTCGGATACGAGATATCCACCCGAGTCACTATGGACGTATTTGTCCAATTGACACGTCCGAAGGAATTCATGTTGGACTTATTGGATCATTAGCTATTCATGTGAAGGTTGGTTATTGGGGATCTATAGAGAGTCCATTTTATAAATTATCTGAGAGATCAAAAGAGGCACAGATGGTTTATTTATCACCAAATAGAGATGAATATTATATGGTAGCAGCAGGAAATTCTTTGGCCTTGAATCGGGGTATTCAAGAACAACAAGTTGTTCCAGCTCGATATCGTCAAGAATTCCTGACTACTGCATGGGATGAGATTCATCTTAGAAGCATTTTTCCCTTCCAATATTTTTCTATTGGAGCTTCCCTCATTCCTTTTATCGAGCATAATGATGCGAATCGAGCTTTAATGAGTTCTAATATGCAGCGCCAAGCAGTTCCCCTTTCTCGGTCCGAGAAGTGCATTGTTGGAACTGGGTTGGAAGGCCAAACGGCTCTAGATTCGGGAATTTCAGCTATAGCCGAACGCAAGGGAAAAATCATTTCTACTGATACTCAAAAGATCGTTTTCTCAAGTAATGGGGATACTCTAAGCATTCCATTAGTTATGTATCAACGTTCCAACAAAAATACTTGTATGCATCAAAAAACTCAGGTTCAGCGGGGTAATTACATTAAAAAGGGACAAATTCTAGCGAGCGGTGCGGCTACAGCTGGTGGGGAACTCGCTTTAGGAAAAAATGTATTAGTAGCTTATATGCCATGGGAAGGTTACAATTTTGAAGACGCAGTACTAATTAGCGAACGTCTGGTCTATGAAGATATTTATACTTCTTTTCACATCCATAAATATGAAATTCAGACTCATGTAACAAGCCAAGGCCCTGAAAGAATCACTAAGGAGATCCCGCATTTAGAGGCTCGTTTACTCCGAAATTTAGACAGAAATGGAATTGTGATGCTGGGATCTTGGATAGAAACAGGTGATATCTTAGTAGGTAAATTAACACCTCAGACAGCGAGCGAATCGTCATATGCCCCGGAGGATAGATTATTACGAGCTATACTTGGCATTCAGGTATCCACTTCAAAAGAAACTTCTCTAAGACTACCTATAGGGGGAAGGGGTCGAGTTATTGATGTGAGATGGATCCATAAAAAGGGGGTTTCCAATTATAATCCAGAAAGGATTCGTGTATATATTTCACAGAAACGTGAAATCAAAGTAGGTGATAAAGTAGCTGGAAGGCATGGGAATAAGGGTATAATTTCTAAGATTTTGTCTAGACAAGATATGCCCTATTTACAAGAAGGAACGCCCGTTGATATGGTATTCAACCCATTAGGAGTTCCCTCACGAATGAATGTGGGACAAATATTTGAATGTTCGCTCGGATTAGCGGGGGAGCTGTTAAATAAACATTATAGAATAGGGACCTTTGATGAGAGATATGAGCAAGAGGCCTCAAGAAAACTAGTGTTTTCTGAATTATATGAAGCCAGTAAGCAAACAAAAAATCCATGGGTATTTGAACCCGAATATCCGGGAAAAAGCAGAATATTTGATGGAAGAACAGGAGATCTTTTTGAACAACCTGTTCTAATAGGAAAGTCCTATATCCTAAAATTAATTCATCAAGTTGATGATAAAATTCATGGACGTTCCAGTGGGCATTACGCACTTGTTACACAACAACCCCTTAGAGGGAGGGCCAAACAAGGGGGACAAAGAGTAGGAGAAATGGAAGTTTGGGCTCTAGAGGGATTTGGTGTTGCTCATATTTTACAAGAGATGCTTACTTATAAATCTGATCATATTAGAGCTCGTCAAGAAGTACTTGGTGCTACAATTATTGGAGCAAAAGTACCTAACCCAGAGGGTGCTCCAGAATCTTTTCGATTGCTCGTTCGAGAACTACGATCTTTGTCCCTGGAACTGAATCATTTCCTTGTATCTGAAAAGAACTTCCAGATGAATAGGAAGGAAGCTTGATCTCAATGAATCAGAATTTCTATTCTATGATCGACCAGTATAAACATCAACAACTTCGAATTGGACTAGTTTCCCCTCAACAAATCAGGGCTTGGGCAGAAAAAATTCTACCCAATGGAGAGATAGTTGGAGAGGTGACAAAACCCTATACTTTTCATTATAAAACTAATAAACCGGAGAAAGATGGATTGTTTTGTGAAAGAATTTCCGGACCTATAAAAAGCGGTATTTGTGCTTGTGGAAATTACCGAGGGATTGGGACTGAAAAAGAAGACCCGAAATCTTGTGAAGAATGCGGGGTGGAATTTGTTGATTCTCGGATACGAAGGTATCAAATGGGATACATCAAACTGACATGTCCAGTGACTCATGTGTGGTATTTGAAGCGTCTTCCTAGTTATATTGCGAATCTTTTAGATAAGCCCCTTAGGGAATTAGAGGGCCTAGTATATTGCGATGTGTGATTTGATCGAAATTTTCATTTGACAGATTCGGACTGAGAAACTGTCATCCCATTTAATCTGATTGGGATGCCCCCGGTTCTGACATGTATCTTGGGAGGAGGAACATGAAACTCAGAAATATGGGTGCATTTAAGACTTAAAAAGGGAAGAAAAGGGGAATTGATCCATGGTCGATCCCGTAACAGATAATATAGGAATAGTTAGTTATACCTCGTTAAAAAATACTTTTTGTAGAATTAGACATTCCATTTGTTTGAGACA